CAAAATCCTTCAAATTGTATCTGATTAAATCCAGGTATTGTAGACATTGCCTCATTTGCATTCCCGAGCATTTTGAATTTCCCATTTATCAAAAAATTCCATTATCATTATTAAATTAAGTACATTCTTCGTCGAATTAGATCGACGATCTAGCACTGATGGAATTTCTATTCTGTTTACTGAATCACATGAAATTTGACCCAACTCCCTATTTGGAATGAAATGTATGAACTACGTATGAACGGAGGAATAAAAAGAATTTTCTACTTAAATTGGAAGTTGCAACAGATCAAAATGGAAAGGAATTGATAAACCAATCCTAGAAATAGAATTCTGTCACTTAAACTTATTAAGGTCATAGGGTTTTGTATAGAATAGCAAAACAAAAATAAACTGATTAAAATTATACCATTATTATGATATTACATATTCGAATTTGAGAAAAATCAAAAGATTCGATATTTGGTAGATAAAAAATAGAATCCATTTTTTTAGCCCTTAACTGCCTTTATGTTAGGGATTTCGTTGTTCAAAATTTGCAGAGAAGAGAGATGTTTGTACTTTATTGATTTTTGAGTAGAATACGATTTGAAGTGTATAAGAAGAGTTGCATTTATTAACCACGCATGCAGATAGCTATAATATCCGACTTCGCCGGTTCTAGTCGGGACAGCCCGGGCCGTACTCTATCAAAAGATAATTTATATTCAATGCAAAATTGAAGTGAAGTAGGATAATTCCCTATACGACAACATATCTAAATAATAGATATATGTGTAACAATTTCTGTTCTGGGGTTTACATATACTCATATGTTTTGTTATAATTGAAATTGAGAAGGATTTTTTGATGGAAAAAATCAATACTGATTAGTTCTGTCTCAATTTGGATTTTCTTATGTCATTAGGAAAACACAATTTGAGATTCAAATCCCAGAATCGTTCATGAATTCGAAAGTAAGCAGTCAATACTTAATGGTTCGAATTTGTCGGCTTAAAATACATAATGCTAAAAACACTCTCTCGCTTGTCTATTGAGAAATCAAATGTGTATTTTGAGATACTATACAATCAATCGAAGGGTTGGAGCAAATCCAACCAAAAAGGGGTCTTTCTTTTAGGAAAAGGATTAAGGAAAACAGGAGTCAAAATGCAAGTACAATAAAAAATAATTCAGTACACCGGGAAAATTTGCATCTAGTTTGTATCATTTTGGCGGCATGGCCGAGTGGTAAGGCGGGGGACTGCAAATCCTTTTTCCCCAGTTCAAATCCGGGTGTCGCCTGATCAACAAAAAAACTAGAAATCTCTTCTTCTCGTCTGGCTGATATAACCCGCAGAATTCTACCCCGGTAGAAGCATAGGAAACAGACTGTTGATACTTTGTTTGATTCTAAGCAAAGCGTGTGGTCTGAAGGTTTTCTAAAAGAAAAGATTGTGAATCCTCGTCGGCATCTAGGATTTACGAAAATATTCTAATCTACTGGTAGAGGGGCTATCAAGACTTCACGATTCCCTTCTATGTACTAAGGGAGTGTCTAATGACTGGATCTTGAATCAGATTGCGGAGCCCAATAAGAAATTCAATTAATAGTTTTGGAAAGGGGCGGAAGTTGCTTTATATACGACGGATTCGCGAGGATCTATGAGTGCTCAGGAATCTAATCAATATTAGATTGGATTAATAATTTACTTTTCTAGAAAAAGGTGCAAAAAAAAAATAGGCCTTAGTTATTCTTATTCCTACATGTTTCCATTCCCTTGGGACGTTACTGCGTATTTTGCTTATGTTTAATCTTTCCTGATTCAAAATCATAATCGATTTATTGGATTGGTTTCCAAAAAGTGTTCGGTCAGAATCCCTTTTTGACTCTGCGCCATTGATTCCACTATTATTAATGAGGAATAAAGGAAGAATTCCTTTGTATTTATAGAGATAGGGGACATAATTCACATGGATATAGTAAGTCTCGCTTGGGCTGCTTTAATGGTAGTCTTTACATTTTCCCTTTCACTCGTAGTGTGGGGAAGAAGTGGGCTCTAGAAGTACTACTAATTGAGTTCAGGACTCAAACCGTATCAATTGTTTTATAGATCGTTCTGCAACGCATTTTGAACTATTTCAAATCAAAATCTCTGAATTTCGAATCCCATTGGACTCCAATGGAGTAATCTATGATATGAATCAGACCCTTTCAATCAAAGAAATATTTCAATGAGAGAAATATTTCAGCGATTCCCGTGTTTGTATTTCGAAAAAAAAAGGGATTCCGATTATTCCAACCGAAATTTCTTCCGAAATTTTCTATTTCAATTAAGGGGGAGCAGTTTGGTTTCTAATTTGAGAAAGGCGATTTATGCTTTATCGCCTTATTTCATATCATGGTTCAGGCGTTCAAAATAGGTGAGGCTTCCTCTCCCTTATTAGTAAAAGAAAAGGAATTAGAATCCTAAGATAAGAATTATTTCAGATTGATCGTAACAAATAGATGTAGCAAATTGGGTGTTATGTCAATTCCATACAATATATGGAATTAATAGACCCTTATATACATATATGAAGAGAATATTGTAGATTGATCTATAGAAACTTAAGCCCTTTTCTTTATTCTAGATTACAACTTTATAGACTAAGTTTATAGACTAAGAGGTAGATAGTATGGTAGAAAGAAAGATTCATCTATTTCGTTCTACCATACTATACTACCTCTTAGAACTATTTCTTAGAATACTACCGATTATAGTCCGCTCATTTCATTTAAGTTAAGACGTGAAATTGGAATCCTTTTCATTTGACTTCGTCAATTTTTGATAAGAACTCAGAAGGAAAGTTTCATTCAAATGAATTTTAAAATTCAATTGAATTAATCATTTTGACTAACTGTTTTTACGTAAATGATAAGTAGAAAGGCGGTAGGAACTAGAATGAATAGTGCAGTAGCAATAAATGCAAGAATATTTACTTCCATAATCTCATGGTTTTTTTTTACTTCGCAATAACTCGGGATTTAATCCCCTAGAGATGATAAATCTTTCGTCTGTAAATTCAATGAATGAATTACCCCTCGATGATCTTGAATCGGATCAATATCATGAATAACAATATCTGATCTATCAAATCAACCTATCGTCGAGACTTGAATAGTATACCATAGGAAGTTCTTTTATCCATACCGAATCCAGATTTCGATTCCTGATCCAATCAATCCAAAATTCCTTTATTTATCATCCGTTTCCTTATTTTTTGCTATAACCTACCTTTCGTCTTCCTTGGACAATCATCAGATAAAGGATCATCAGATTGTCTTTCCACTTCGATTAATTACATAGTTACAAACCTAAACAAACAATAAAAGCAAAATGGAAAAATATAGGAAAGAAAAAATAAAGAATTCCTTTTTTTGCTTTGGGAATGAAAGTATGCCCCCCGACACCCTTTACTAGTTCATATTCATAGAAAGGGAAAAATGAATTGATGTATTTATTGGATCCATCGGGACTGGCGGGGCTCGAACCCGCAGCTTCCGCCTTGACAGGGCGGTGCTCTGACCAATTGAACTACAATCCCAGGGAAATAAGGGATCTCGCAGAAAATTTGATTCTTTTTTATCTTTGTTTGTATGGGGTATTTCTGAAGAACAGGGGAGGTTATACCATCTCATGATAGATTGGCGAATTATTGGGCCGAGCTGGATTTGAACCAGCGTAGACATATTGCCAACGAATTTACAGTCCGTCCCCATTAACCGCTCGGGCATCGACCCAGGAAGAATCAATTTTAGGCTTATTGTTAATCCATGATCAACTTCCTTTCGTAGTACCCTACCCCCAGGGGAATTCGAATCCCCGCTGCCTCCTTGAAAGAGAGATGTCCTAAACCACTAGACGATGGGGGCCAACTTGCTCAACCGCCCTCATACTATGATAATAGTATCATCAGTTTTTTGAAATTGTCAATATAATGGAATGATATGATTAGATCCGCGGGATCTTTCCGTTTTTCCGAATTGTATAGCATTTTTTGATTCGTCATTCATATTCATAAATCGTTCATTAGAATCGACATTCTCTATATAAATATAAATCTACTAAAATAATAAATCTAGTAAGTGGGATCAAGAAGTTATCAAAATTTTATCTACGACTTTAGTTCAAGGGGACAAGTACAATCTATTCATCACACGATTCGATGAAATTTCTTGCAATTTCTTTTATGTCGAATTGGTAAGTGTACGTGTATGTTATGTATCAATCAAGTGAATTTTGTTTTGATAGGGATCATCTCATTAGGGCCGGCCTTTAAAGAATTCATTTTACCTTAGACTTGCTAGGCAAATACATTTGATTATTCAAAAATAAGTCACTAGCCACTATGAGTCTACTGCATATACTTATATATTAGATATAATATTATATATAATATGTGCATATAAAGATTTTATCTACATAGTAACTCGTTCAGGAATTAAAATTAAATAAAATAAGCCCTTTTAACTCAGTGGTAGAGTAACGCCATGGTAAGGCGTAAGTCATCGGTTCAAATCCGATAAGGGGCTTTTCTTTTTTTCATAATTTTTTTTCATAAAAGTCCAGTCATAGTATTCAGAAAATAGAGAGATTTTGTTTTTATTTGGAATACAAAAGGAATTAACCGGATAATACGTTATCATTATACCGAGTTATAGTTTATAGTATAGTAGTTCTAGTTAGAAAGTGGAACATTTGTTGGGTAACTTTTCATGATTATGAATAATCATAAGCCACTTCTTGAATTACCAAAGATCCCTATTTTCCATTATACCAACAAATCCATTCGAAAGATTCGAAATCAACAAAAGAAAAAGTAAGTGGACCTAACCCATTTAATTATGACTATATCCGCTATTCTGATATTAAAATTCGATAGAGATGAAATGAAAATTAGAACAGTCCACCCACCTCCTTTTTTTAAATTGAATTTCCTTGGACGTCGAAAGAATTTGTCGATATTTCCGATTCAAT